TTGCATTGGCAGTTATCTTCGTTATCAAATCTGTATTGATAGTGACATTTTAACTAGTAGTGACAATTACATTTATACTTATATTTGTGGCGAAAGAGTAAATAGTAATGAAAGCGAGAGTTCCAATATAAGAACTGGTGCGGATGATAGTGATTTAACAACTATAAGAGAGAGTTCTAATGATTTAGATGTAACTCAAAAATACAGGCATTTGTGGGTTCAATGTGAAAATTGTTATGGATTAAATTATAAGAGATTTTTGAAATCAAAAATGAATATTTGTGAACATTGTGGATGTCATTTGAAAATGAGTAGTTCAGATAGAATCGAACTTTTGATTGATCCAGGTACTTGGGATCCTATGGATGAAGACATGGTCTCTCTGGATCCTATTGAATTTAATTCGGAGGAGGAACCTTATAAAGATCGTATTGATTCTTATCAAAGAAAGACGGGATTAACGGAGGCTGTTCAAACAGGTACAGGTAAACTAAACGGCATTCCCGTAGCAATTGGGGTTATGGATTTTCAGTTTATGGGGGGTAGTATGGGATCTGTAGTGGGCGAGAAAATTACACGTTTGATCGAGTATGCTACCAATCAATCTTTACCTCTTATTCTAGTATGTGCTTCCGGAGGAGCACGCATGCAAGAAGGAAGTTTGAGTTTGATGCAAATGGCTAAAATATCTTCTGCTTTATATGATTATCAATCAAATAAAAAGTTATTCTATATAGCAATCCTTACATCTCCTACTACGGGTGGGGTGACAGCTAGTTTTGGTATGTTGGGAGATATCATTATTGCCGAACCCAATGCCTACATTGCATTTGCGGGTAAAAGAGTAATTGAACAAACATTGAATAAGACAGTACCTGAGGGTTCACAAGTGGCTGAATATTTATTCCATAAGGGCTTATTCGATCCAATCGTACCACGTAATCCTTTAAAAGGCGTTCTGAGCGAGTTATTTCAGCTCCATGCTTTCTTTCCTTTGAATCAAAATTCAATCAAGTAGAAAAAAACAAAGCTTTAATTTAATAAATTATTAAATAAATTCTACATTTTATTATTTGTTTGGTAGTGACCAAGTAATTATTTAGTTTATAGGAATAAAAGTCAAAATCCGAAAAATGGATTTTTCTTTGGTAACATAAGATTGAATTGTATAAAGAATCATGCGTATTCTTTTTTATTGATATTCTTGATTAGTAATCAAGAAATCTCTATCAAACAAAATAAAAAGAGTGAATTCTTTCTCTTTTTTCTGTGAAATTAGGCAAGGTAAGGGAGTCCTGCATCTTTCTATATCCCCCGAGAACCCCAGTTTTACTAAGAATCCCTTTTATTAGATCGTATTATAACGAATTTTTCGGTAATTTGTAAGAAACTCTTTCTTTATTAAATTAACAATTAAATTAATAAAATATATTAAAATATTCAATTTTCAAAATTATAAAATTCTAATATACATATACCAATAAAAATTTAAAATAGACTAATTATAAAAATAAATAATGAATAAAATAATAAATAAAGTGGATTATCATAGATTATCGTATATATTTCATGTATAAACATATAGAAATGGATTAATAAGCCCATTTATTTATTTACACTTTTGATTTATATTTATTATATATGTTATATACTTATATTATCTATTTAATATATTAAATATTAGTATTTCTATATAGATTAGTATTTTTACTCCCTATTAGATTTATTCCTTATTGGTATCTTAGTATATACATAATATACTCTTATATTCTATATTCTTTAGTATTGTATAGACTCAATACTCACTTAAGTAGAATTTTATTCTATTTTATTAGAATAGTATAATATATCTTTATAACAGGTTAAAATGTTAATATAACAACAAATATAACAATAAATAACAGGTACAAATATTAAATCGAGGTACTCATTCTATGACAACTATCAGTAACTTACCCGCTATTTTTGTGCCTTTAGTGGGCTTAGTATTTCCGGCAATTGCAATGGTTTCTTTATCTCTTCATGTTCAAAAAAACAAGATTTTTTAGATATTATGGGATTAAATCTTATCTATTTTTTTTTTCAAGACTTAGGCTTACTTGGATCATAGCACAATTATCTATTTAATTTAGTAGAATATGGTATACCGTGTAGCTTCCTCCGAGCAGAAGCTCGTATGCATAAACACGATATATGGGAAAATGAATTATAGCTATTTGAAGATAAATCATTATCGGGATGAATTTCTGAAACGTAAAGTCAATATATCTAAATGTCTGTGCATATCTATAAGAAATCATAAAAAAAAAAAAAAGGATGTTATTTTTTTAGTTTAGCTCTAAGCAATTGATGAATTACTCCTCAAGCTTCACATCATAATAGTACTAGTCGATGAGGATTACTTCGGAAACAAAAAAATTAAAGTCAAATTTATTGGGATTATCTCCCAATTACAATAAAATGCAACTAGATCTAGTATAGTATGAGTTGGCGATCAGACCATATATGTATAGAACTTATAGCGGGGTCTCGAAAACCGAGTAATGTCTGCTGGGCTTTTATCCTTTTTTAGGTTCATTAGGGTTTTTATTGGTTGGAACTTCTAGTTATCTTGGTAGGAATTTTATACCGTTCTTTCCCTCTCAGCAAATAATTTTTTTCCACAAGGAATCGTGATGTCTTTCTATGGAATCGCGGGTCTTTTTATTAGTTCATATTTGTGGTGCACAATTTCGTGGAATGTGGGTAGTGGTTATGATCGATTCGATATAAAAGAAGGAATAGTGTGTATTTTTCGTTGGGGATTTCCTGGAAAAAATCGTCGCATCTTCCTCCGATTCCTTATGAAAGACATTCAATCCATCAGAATAGAAGTTAAAGAGGGTATTTATGCTCGTCGTGTCCTTTATATGGAAATCAGAGGCCAGGGGTCCATTCCCTTGACTCGTACCGATGAGAATTTGACTCTACGAGAAATTGAACAGAAAGCTGCTGAATTGGCCTATTTCTTGCGTGTACCAATTGAAGTATTTTGAGAATGCTTTCTTATTCTTAGCAAAACAAAAGGGAAAAAACTATAACTCAAGAATTCTCTTTCTCTTTTTTCTATAGCATAACTTAACCGAAATTTCTGCCGAACTCTGATTAGAACAAAAATAAAATAAAGTAAACGTACACGAACCAATCATAAAGCGAAATAGTTTTTGTCCATAAATTCTTTTTTATGAGTATGTAAATCTACTTAAATCAATTCAGTAACGAAACAAGTAACAAATCGAAATAATAGATTCATCTCATATATCAAAACATTTCGGAATAAAGAATTTATTTTTTTTTTTATTTTCAATATTTCGAATTTAGTAAATACAGATAGATTCTCTCTTGTAAATCATCTCTCCTTTTTTGTTAATCAACGTTTTTTATCTTTTTTGTGCTCTTTAATTACCCACCGATTGGGCCGCTTATAATGATAACCTTTCTGTCTTATTTTGACACTATCATAGCATCACAGTTTTCTTCAGAAAATTCTATCAATTATTCCTGTACTCGGGGCTGCCAGTGAACTTTTTTTTTCGAGATTTTTGGATATCTTGATAAACCGGGAGTTCTTTTGTCTCGAAATTCGAATAATATTCATTATTTGAAATGGCTCTTTCGTGCATTCATCCAAAGGGGACAATTGCTTCGAATTTGAGCAATTGATATATTTTGAAAGAATATTATATATAATATTCTAGTTTATTTATTTCTTCATTCAATTTGAAGTGGAATCCTTCTTATTCTATTTCTATATTTTCTATATTTCTATATTGCTTTTCTGTATTCTTTCTAAATTAGAAATTCAAGGACCAACCATTGTACTGAATCACAAATAAAAACGGGGAATACGCTCGATAACTTGTAATGTAATAGAACTGATATTTGATAGAAATATTAGTATCGTATAGAGTCGACGAATGAGATGAGTTCATTTCAAAATTCACAGATGAGCAAATGGCAAAAAGAAAGCATTTATTTCCCTTCTATATCTTGCATCTATAGTATTTTTGCCTTGGTGGATCTCTCTCTCATTTACATTTAATAAAAGTCTGGAATCTTGGGTTAATAATTGGTGGAATACTAGGCCCTCCGAAATTCTTTTGAACGATATTCAAGAAAAGAGTATTCTAAAAAAATTCATAGAATTAGAGGAACTCTCCCTCTTCGACGAAATGCTAAAGGAATACTCGGAAAGGCGTTTACAAAAGCTTCACGTCGGAGTCTACAATGAAACGATCCAATGGATCAAGATGCACAATGAGGGTCGTATCCATACGATTTTACATTTCTCAACAAATATAATTTCTTTCGTTATTCTAAGTGTTTTTTCTATTCTAAGTAATGAAGAACTTATTTTTCTTAACTCTTGTCTTCAAGAATTTCTATATAATTTAAGCGACACAATAAAGGCTTTTTCTATTCTTTTATTAACCGATTTATGTATAGGATTCCATTCGCCCCATGGTTGGGAACTAATGATTGGCTCTATCTACAAAGATTTTGGATTTGCTCATAATGATCAAATTATATCCGGTGTTGTTTCTACTTTTCCAGTCATTTTAGATACAATTTTTAAATATTGGATTTTTCGTTATTTAAATCGTGTATCTCCGTCACTTGTAGTAATTTATCATTCAATGAATGATTGAAAAATGATCGACCGATCCAATTATAATGTTTGTTACTTTGTAACATAAGTAAAACAGTCAAAATTGTACTTCTTTTTTCTACCCACCGGGGGATTCCTTCAATATTCGAGTCAAATTATTTCAGTAAATAACAGAATCATAGATAGGGAACTATACTAGTGACTTATCTAATTTTATTGTAGAAATCTTCGGGATCAATGATTGGACCATGCAAATGAGAAATACCTTTTCTTGGATAAAGGAAGAGATTATTCGATTCATTGCCGTATCGCTCATAATATATATAATAACTCGGGCACCCATTTCAAATGC